GTGTCTAATCTCAACAACAAAAATAAGAATCACAATCAATAACCTATATTAATTAAACAGTTAAAATTAAACAGTTAATTAAGTGAATGATAATTATAACAGTTAATTAGCTAATTATCATTTATGAATGATAATTAATTACAACTTCTATAAAACGATTTAGATAAATTATATACTAAATGTTATTTACTAATGTTATTAATTAATATATATTCTAAATAGACTATACTGATTAGTATCAATATATAATTATTAGTTTATAATTCTAATTAGTAGTATATATTATTAACAAACATATTATTAATATATATATAATGAGAAGTAAGATAAAAAATAAGAAGTGGTTTATTAGTCTTATTTCATTTTAAATTTTTTTATATGGGACTATTAAGCCCGTAATTGACGAATGGCCCATAATTACTAAAATTAGATTAGTGTTTATTTGCTCATTTTTGAATATAAATGGGGCGTGGCCAAGCGGTAAGGCAACGGGTTTTGGTCCTGTTATTCGGAGGTTCGAATCCTTCCGTCCCAGATCGATTCTAATGAAATCGAAAGATTGGGTCACATTGTATCCAACATGAAAATAAAAGAAAATCTTAAAGAAAACAATCTTTTGTTCTGAACTGTTATAATTCTTCTCAAAAATTATATCCTTCCTTTCGTTTGGTTTATCACAAACGTAATTAAGTGTCAAAGATGGATGTAATAAATAGCTTTTTTTATATGAGAATATCCTTTTATATTCCATGGGTATGGATATGCATTAATAGTTTCATCCCCCCCAAAAAAGGGGAGTATTATTCAATATGGATCTGTACTATTCACATTCAAGTTAGTTATTTGTGGGGATATTTTATGGCTCATATATATCTCATACATATATATCTCATATATATATATATAATATTATATTTTATTTGAATTATTACATGATAATGATGCTTTTTGTGTCGAAATTCAAAAGAAAAGTGGAAAAGACCCATATATAGATATTGAAATATCTATAATTACTAGCTGTAATAATTATTTGTTGTATATGATTAATACGTAAAGATTATATTCCCCAGATCATTATTTGATTATCAATCCAACATCTGATAACGGCCTTATTTAATCTTACCTTACATAGGGGATTCTTTAAAATTTATGACAGATTTCTTATGAATTCTTGATACTCAAAGAAATCTAAAAAATCAATCTGATCGGGAAAAGAAACTTTGAACCCTTCTGGATCATTCTGGGGTTATTCTTATTCTATAGCTTATTCTATAGATAAAAAGATAAAAAGTATGAACTATTATGTACCAATTGAACCAATGACTATTCATGATTTCATATTGAATCAATTCTGTACGGATTCAAAATTTGAGGAAAGTTATGGTAAAACTTCGTTTGAAACGATGTGGTAGAAAGCAACGTGCGACTTGAAGGACATCACCGTATGTGGATTCTTACATCCATCATTTTCTATAGGAATGAAAATGCTCTTGGCTCGACATAGTTTGTTCTGTCTCGCAGTACCTTAATTTGTTTTGGGTTGTAAGTAAATAGTACATCATGGAGCTCGAGCAAAAAGTATTGATTTTTTTATCAATCAGGAGGAAGAATCTAGGGTTAGTGCCAATCAATAAGTTGGAACAACTTTGTAAATATATTTTCTATATTCTATATAGAATATAGAAATCGAAAAATGAAATTCTAACCAATTTGCAAGTTTGAAATCAAAAAGTCAAATTTGTCTGAAGCAAAATTAGTAAAATTTTTTCGATCAAAAGTGTATCATAAGGTAATCTCCATCGTTCCTATAATCTTTTCATAAAAAGAAAAAAGCAAAAAGGTATGTTGCTGCCATTTTGAAAGGAGTAAAGATCACCGAAGTAATGTCTAAACCCAATGATTCAACAAAGCAAGGATAAAGGGTTCCGGAACAAGGAAAGACCATTTTCTATTGTCTCAACAATTAGACAATTAAATCAGAATAAAGAATCAAAATCGATTTGAGATGAGACAAACAAAAGAGGTTAGAGACGACTCAATAAATGTCTAAGGATTTTCCTTTCAGAGTTATACAATTTGAGTTATGAGTACGAATGATATTTCTTTTTTCTTACAGAAAAAATAAAAAACTAAAATAATAGTTTAATTTATGATTTTATGGATTCATTTGCCATTATTAATTAAATTATTATTATTAACTCAATTCTGGAAATTATATTCTATTCCATTATGGAAAATTGTATTTTTAATAATTAATAATAAAAAATTAATAATAAATAATTTATATATTAATTATATTTTGATCTATTATACACACAAAATACATACAAAAAGAAATTAAAATCATTCTTTCTTGAGCCGTATGAGGAGAAAACCTCTTATACGTTTCTAGGGGGGGCGTTGTTTATCTATATCTATCCCAATGAGCCATCTATCGAATCGTTGCAATTGATGTTCGATCCCGAAGAGAAGGAAGGGATCTTCGGAAAGTGGGTTTTTA